GGAGAGGAGATTAGGCGGCAGTTGAAAGAGCTGCTCGAAAGCTTGACGAACAAGCGTTCAAGCCCTCTCCTTACGTCGAGCTGCTCCGCTCCTTTCTTTCTTGTTATTAGTAAAGGGCTTTTCCCTTACTAGTAAAGTGGTAAGGTAGGGCGCTATTCGATGAAGAAAACAGACTTTAGGAAAGTGGTTCAGGTAGCTCAGCTGGTTAGAGCAAAGGACTGAAAATCCTTGTGTCAGTGGTTCGAATCCACTTCTAAGCGGGCTTTGGGTCCAAAGGACAGGTAGCCGGGAGCGAGCCGGATTTTCAAATTCAAGTGAAAGAGGAAGCCAAAAAATGTGAGCGCTCCTGCACTATACGGCTTTTTGGCGGTAGGGTTGGGGTGGCTTGCTGGAGGCAGATTTTATAAAAAAAGCGGTTGATTACTCGGATTGGTTCTCGCGTCCCTGTGCCCAAAAGGATGGGCGAGTTCGGTTCGAGTGTTCATCGATCGGGTGGATCTATATGCTGGGTGAGACGAGGTGTAGCGCAGTCTGGTCAGCGCATCTGTTTTGGGTACAGAGGGCCATAGGTTCGAATCCTGTCACCTTGATATGGTTGTGTCTGAGCATCATAGCGCTTAGGCCATCCATAGTGTCTAGTTTTGTCACTATGTCTAGGATTCCTTTATTGATTCATGAAAATTGGGTGAGTGCTCAGTCTATCTGAGTAGAAGATAGATTTGAAGTGGCATTCAAGCGCAGATGTAGCTAAAATCTTGCAGACACTCCCCGCCCGCGAATAGCTCTGTGAGCCTGACCTGACCCGATTGACCCCTATCTTGGCTGAGTGGTCAACAGGCAATGCAGGCCTGACAAACCTTCCATTTCTAGGCGAGGAGGAGATAACAAGGGAGGCGGCTTCCACATAAGCTCCCAATTCAGTAATGCCGGCAACCTGTATCAGTGAGTATTCCAGTGGCATTGGCGGTACAATCGAGATACCGTTCCGAGGATTAGAGGTTTTTGAATCCCTTACTTTTCTATCTTCACAACTTGAAATGCGCTCCTAATTAGTCCTTTTTTTATTTAAACGAGCTGCTGCTTTTTCTCAAACCGAATGGTCAAAGGCTGGGAAAGAGTATGATGAGATCGGGAAAGCTGTACCCGCTACTCTATCTAAAGAGGTTTTCCTACTCCTTATGAGGCTAACCCTGCGCTTGCAAAAAGGAAAGGTAGACCACCAATGGAGATTGCCGGTTAAGAAGATGCCCGAAGTCCTCGTCGAAGCACTGAAAATTGCGTAAGAGAAAGAGATCGATAGTCGGTCTCACAAGATGAGTTCCGACTATAGGAGCTGAGTTGTGCAGCTTCTTCAGGGGAATGACGATGATAACTTAGTGTGTCATCTGTCATACCGGGCTGAAAGTCAAGTGCCGGCATCAACTTAGCGTGAGCTAGGTTGGTGTCTCTAGGTTCACACGAGGGCACTGTATCCTTCGCAAACGGGTAAAAGGGGTTCTGTCGAGAACAAGAAAAGGAATGTCTTAGCGTGATACTCGGGGAGTACTTGAAACCAATGAATGAATGGCTCTCTAAGGCTGCAAGCAAGATGGATACGGAAACCCAGCAAATGAGTCTTGAAGGCAAGTCAATTCAGCAAGAGCATCGGTCCTATCGTTTTCATCGTCCCATGGTTCCCAAAAACCAAAGGGGGCTCTTCAGTGGCTTATTTCCTTCACGGTGATTGAAAGACGGACGTGGGGGAGATCCGGGCTATCACTTTCTTTTCAACGCTTCAACCTGCTTCTACTAGGGCTCGGTGAGAATCTGACCTACCTTCCTTTTCCCCTGTTGTCTTGTCTAGCTCTAAAATCTAACTTCTCTAGCGTCTCAAAAAAAAGGGGCTCCGTAACTCAACCTTCGCCTACATTTAGAGGCTGCGGACCTTTCTTGCTCGTAACTAAACTCACTCCTAAGAAAAGAAGCTGAGTTCCACCACTCTATCAATGACTCGAGAATTCAGAAGGCAAGCACGCACGAAAGAAGCTTCCCGAGCTGCTGCCCTTACCTTCTTGGGGTATGACCCACATTAGAATGCGAGTTCGGATGCTTGTATAGGTGATTCCCTTCAATTCTCTTTCGTGAGATTAGATGGGCTGGGCTATGGCGGATGGATGCGAGTGCATTAAAGGTGTGATCGGCTCATAGGTGGGCTTAAAAGGGCCTTTAATTAGCTATTTTCCTCTTTCTTTTTCACAAGCATGAGTAGGACTGATAGTCTTGGGAAAGTAACCCGAATAAGCAAAGAAGCAGGCCGGAGAAGAGCTCTAATTCTTTACCTGATCGCTTCGCTTCGTTCGCTCTTTTACCCCTCCTAGTTACGGGCTGGGCGGAGCTCGGGTCAATAGCTCTTTCCTTTATAGCTCGTCACTCTTTTGTTTCTGTTGTTAAAAAGAATGGCATAACTAATCTAATGAGTGTCCCCGCGCCTTAAACTTTCGGTCAATCGGCGTTAACCGTTCTTATCCCTTCTGATTTCTGTTCCTACAACCCTGGAAAGGGATCCATTGGGTTGAGGTTGGTAGGGAGAATCTTTTTGACGGGAAATCCCTAATATTCTTCTACCACGGCTCCTCCTTCATCCTCAAAGTGCAAGCCATTGTCAGAGATGAGCTGAAAAGGAAGACCATATCTACAGATGAGATTGGTTCTAATGAAATCTGCCACAGCATGAATAACCTTACATGAAGCAGCCTCTACCTACTTAGTGAAGTAATCAATGGCAAGAAGTATGAATTCATGACCATATTAAGCTTTTGGTCTAACTTTGCCTATGATATCAATTCCCCAAGTGGAAAAGGGCCAGGGAGACGTGATCGGATATAAGGAAGATGACGGGGCATGGATAAGCGCGTTCTTTCACCTTTTCACAGCGCTTCACATAGTGGTTGCAGTCCTTTTCATAGTTGGCCAGTACCTGATCCTTGGCAAAGGCTTGGGCGTTTACGTGCCCTCCGCATACTCAGGAATGGCACTGATCCATGGCTGGACTATACTCTACAATTTGCATGATCGGAGAATTCCCTCATGAGAACGCTTGTATAGAATATCGCCATTCATGACATAGCGGGTGGTTTTTGACAACAACTCTTTGGCCGTGGCGAAACTTGGAAACTAACCCTTAAAGTTAAGGATATCAAAAGACCAGGGGTACGAATCTCTTACATTCTCATCCTATAGAGCACTGACCTTTTGGTTAGCCGGATGCTCTAATTGTTCTATTTTTAGGGACTCAGATCTTACCCCTGTTGGGATTTGAAAGATGGAGGCTTGCTTAAGACTTGGCATTGGAAGTGGGACATCCTTTACGCTCAAGAAAAGGAGAACGATCCTTTGGTCCAGCCCAGCCAACGGAAGCCTTCAACTAACTAAAGCAAGAGAGAGCTAGCCTTTAGGGTTCCGGCATAAGGCTCTTTTCTTAAACTACTACTGATAGTAGGAAAAAGATGCATAGGACTTTTTAAAAGCTACTATGCCCATCCGGTAGAACTAGACGATCTTGCTTTCGGCATAGCCAATTCAAAAAGGCGAGTGCAGCCTCGAGGAGCTCGCCCCCCTATATGTAAGCAGACAGGAAAGAGATATGGATTCGTACGCAAAGCAGACCACCTCGATTGACGGCCTGGAAGCCTATTTCTTATAAGTAAAAATCAAAGAATAGGAAAGAGATGGCTTCGACCACTATCATGATGAACTGCAGGAGGAATTGGATGATGATGATGAGGAAGGGTGAGGCGACCGGCAGGGAGAGGTGCGGAGCTAGAACGAAAGCCAGTGTATAGAGGAAGTTGAAAACTCCCAACCACCCTGCCCTGCCAGTGTGTATCCAAATAAGGAATGTGTGGAAGGCCGGGCTGCCACAAACAATAGGGAATATCTTTCCATTCCAGGCTCAGCCTTTGATTCGAGTTTTCGTATGAGAGAGATCTAGCGGGAGAAATCGAAGGAAATTGAAAGCAAGAAACTTCTCCAACAAAGGACGATTCTCTTCTCCCTTCCCTTATAGCCAAAGAAAGCAATCAAGCAGGACTGACACTGACTTCCCGGGAGCCTCAAGCCAACCAGTGTAGGGAAGGGATCGAAGACGTTCAGTCGATTCGGGCGAGCAGTCTCATTCATCAATCACTGGATTGACCTTTCTGCCATTCAGTCCGAGTTTGAACAGCACGGCACTAGAAGCTACTGACTTTCAACTTCCTGACGTCCCGCCATTTAGTCAGTTGAGAGGATGGAGTCCGAGAGAATTAGACTAGCTTATCTGAGTTGAATGAAGCAGGAAGAGTTCCAATAGGTGTTCTCCTGTATAGTGAGTCTAGTGCTTCGCTTGATGGAAGCACTAAGGGAACGTCTTTCAATGACTTAGTTCTTCCCTGCTTTAGTAGAGCCAGTTAGCGTAGCAGCAGTCGGTAAGGAGAGGTAAGTTATTGGCAAGGCTATCCCTTTCATTCCCGTGCTAGGGTCTGTTCTTCCGCCCTTAGGCTATGGGAATGTAATCGCAATGTACTCTTTTGGTTAACGGCTATCGCCCTTTCGTCCCGCGTACCTTGTCAACCTTTAATATCTTACAACACGATAATATCGGCACTCAAATCAATAGGAAAAATGGTCATTGTCACAACCCGGTATTCAGGTCTTCTTTCAGAACCAAAAACCCTTTACGACAGGCGCTAACCGCTTTCTACCAGCTAAAGCTGCTCGGCTCAAACCGGATCGGCTTACTCAATTCTTATAGCGGAGAGAGTGGTACCGTACTGGCTTTCAAGCGGCTTTCCTCACTCCCTGGCTGACTACTGGCATGACTACAGAAGAGAGGGAATTCCTACCAGACCAGAGAGAGGTGATTCTCTAACAAAGGAAAGAAAGGAATGACTATCTATAAAGAGACAGGCTTGCACAGACATCCCGAGGGGAAAGAAAGAAAGAGATTAGAAAGCCATAAGTCGTGCTAGCAACCGTCCTACTGTCTTGGCTCCTTTGCTTCGCTTGGAACGCTTGCTTCCTTCTTTCCCGAAGCTGATTAACTAGCCTTCTTCCCGGGTATCCTAAGAGAGATCTCTTATATTATATAAGTCATTCCATACCCCCTCGAGTCAGGAGCTAGCTTTCAATCTCTAAGAGCCGATTCGATGCACTTCCTTGATTGACCGAAAGGCAGGCCCAAGCGGAGACAACTAAAGCTTGAGCTTACCTCAGATGCATGTGTTAAGCATATAACTAGCGTTTAGAAAGTGCTTCGAAAGGCTTCATCGATCGAGACTCAAACGATCACATCTATATTATATAGGGGGGAGCTATGCAACTTGTTAGGAGCAAGCAACCTTTCGTGCAGCTCACACACCACTCCGCTCACTTGTAAGTTAGAAAAGTAAGACAAGCGCTTCAGGTTAGGTCAAGAAGGGCAAGTGACTCGAAGTGTACATCCATATATTGAATGTATATGAGGAAAACGCAAACTGGTGTCAATCGGGAAGCAGCAGCAAGACTTACTTCGCCTAATTATCTTCTTTCCTAGCATACGCTCTACTGACTTTTGCGGCTAAGATAACGACGGTTAGTAAGATAGGACGGTTTTGGAAAGAAGAGGGAAAGATTGGCAATGGCTTCGTCAAGTGTGACAAGATTGATGCGTTGCTTTAGATTTTCTTTTTAGGGCCGGGAGGGAGGTGACGAAGACAGGGAATAGTAGTTGACAGTCTCGCCCCGCCTTGATAGGAGTTGAGGAGACTTTAGAGTATAAGACGGCTTAAGCCCTATCTAGGCTGACTTTCAGTCCTCTTTCAATGCTTGAGGGAGACAAAAGGAGTTGGCATCGGCTCAGCCCCTTTGGTTCGGTAGTTCGAGATGAGACGCTACGGTCAGGCTCAGTCGATGAACTCGATTCGACAGGCTTGGTTTGTTCGCTATGATTCTTCACTTAGTAGGCCCGGTATGCTTCTTTCTTCGCTCCGGTATGGGCTTCCTTTATATTTTCCCAAAAGGAACTCATAGGCTACAGGTAGCCCTTCCTCAGCAACAAGACGATAAGCTCAGTCCGGGATAGAAAAAGCTTAGCGAAAAACGTCGAGGTCGAAAGAGGTCCAACCCAATCTCACTTAACAAGACTTGCACCACACCCGGTCTATCCACGAAGGTGGTATCACTTCTCCACCCTTTGCTAACAGCCTCCCTCTCTTACGATATTTCTAGTTGGATGAACAAATCGCTCTTATCCTAAATGCAACCGTAATCAACTATACTAAATGATTGATTCAACCCACTTTCAGCTATATCAACAAGAGATCCCTTTAGTCACGGTTGGTCACTCAAGTACTGGGCACAACAAAACTCAGGCCATTTTTTCTATGGACTGCGCTCTTTACTAAGCAAGATAACTCCGTCTCCTGACAAATGAAATCAAAGTACACAGTCTTAGCTTCTCTGGTTCTTCTTATCCCAAGTCCTCCTCTGGATAGATTCTAATCCAGAAATGTTTTGATCCTTCCCCTTATCTTTCTTTATACGTAATTAAGTATGCCCTGAAGTGAAAACAGAATAAACGGATCGAAGACCTATTTATTCTAATCTCAAAATTCACCTATCCCCGCCTTATTCAACTCAGAACTCAAAAAAAGTCTTTGGCTTCCTACGCTCTCCTTCAACTAAGAGTGATAGGAAGTGAAGCCCAGCTCGACCGAAAGGCAAGGGTAAGAGCGGAGTCGCAGAAGCGAGAGGAAAGTAGTCTCTCGACTCTAGAGAGAGGATATAGAGTTCCATATCTGAGAACGAAGAAGGGAATTGGTGTTTTCCTCAATCCGCAACTCTCCCAACCAGGGTAGCTACGTACCTTCCCGCTTTAGTGATTCCAGGTTTTTCTACCAATAGGTGCAGTAGCGTAGCGGTTTGGTTTATTAGGTAGTCTTCTCATATATTTCCTTTGTGCGGAGAACTCCCCGAAGGTTCTAAACAATCTTCATCGATCATCCGTTCTGGTTGGTTGTCGTCCATCCACTGTTGACCCACGGTTTGTGCTCGATTCTCCTTCTCCTCCATCACGATAAGGGTCTAATCAGCCATAGGATGCCATCAATCGAAGTTAGCTCCAAACTCAACTATGGAGTAAGAGGAATAGAAAGATGAAAGCATGGATTGCTTCTGAGAGCCTAGTTCTCTCGGATCCCATACAAAAGATGAAGGAAGGGATTTGACGTCACAGCAAAACTCACTTCGCTCGCCTTGGAAATCGGCGAAAGATAGCAAGCGGACAGCGATTCGGGTTCCTATGCAAAAAGAAGATGCTCTTACTTTGGTTTTCAGGAAGCTAGCCCTATCCTGTTTAAGGCCCCTAACCCGTAACCCTTCTCCAACCTACGCTCCGAGCCTAAGCCAACCCTTCTTTCGAGCCAATTCGAGACTTTCCTTCCGAACCCTTTCGATGTCATTTATGAATTTATTAAATAGAAAACTTCCCCGGCTTCACCTGTAACCTTAAGGAATACAGAATGTTACCCGGAATTCGTAGCAAGGACTTTGCCTGCTATTCATTCCTAAATCCGTTTCACCGTTAACTAGCTAACTCGATGGGACGTCAACAGCGGGAATGCCAAATGCAAGACCTGGACCTGGTTCACGCAGTCAAGCAGCAAAGACCTCTTTCTCTTCGGGAGCTTTCGTAACGGCTATAAAGAATGGATCTTTCTCTGAAAGGCTATTGGGATCGATCCCTTCAACCGGTCGCAAGAGAAAAGAAAAACGATTCTTGTTAGCAGCTTTTTCAACCTCCCCGAGGTAAGGAAGTAAAGCAACCAATAGCCTTTTTACCTACTATGCCTTTCACCGGGTGAGCAAAAAGCAGTTACCTTTTGCCCGGTCTTCCTTATTATTGATAACGCACAGGGAAAGCTATCACTTGTCTCTAGCTCTTGATATGGAAGGTATGCTACTCTCACTTCTACCGCTCCTTTCTTTATTGTAAAAAGGTTATACCGGTATTGATGCTACTACTGGTGCTTTGCCTCCTCCACTACAGGGCTAGCCCGGATAAGCTACTGAAGCCGCTACTCGTGCTAGTTAATCCATAATGAAAGCACGAGTGCTAAAGAATTTGCCGCGATCTCTATCTTTGATGCTATAGGTTTTAGATCTAGTACGATATACCGCTAACCTCTATCTAGTAAGGGCTTTGAAGCCAGCTTCGAGAAAGGGTTCCAAACCTTCCCTTCCATTCATAGAGCAGATATCGGCTACTTAGTCGCAGATCAGCTAATGGGACTCTTTTTTCTAGTTTAGGAATATCATGGCTTTAAGACTATACTTAGAGGTCTTCTTTCCGGAGAAATATCCTATTATGTGGGATGAAATTCTTCTACTAGGGGCTTTAGCTAATAGATAGATTTTATGAAAAGGCCTATCAATCTTATGAAAGAGTACTGCCTCGGATCTTACTAGACGAAGGAAAGTCAGAAGGTAGTGAGTCTAGGATATGGCCAAATGAAATGGAAGTTATAACGGTATGGGATAGAACTAATATCTATCTTTCTATTCCTTGCTGGGAATACTGAAATGAGCAGTCGTAAGGAAGAGAATGAAGAAGTACGAGATCTCCTACTATATTTATTTCCCTAAGTCAATATCAGACTGAAGTCCTGCTTCTCTGACTGCTATTCCGACTGATTAGTGCTTAGCCAAATAGAAAGATCTATTCCAGGCATAGGTCTAACTCTCACAAAAAGATAAAGACTGAACTCTGGCTTCGGACTCTTCCTTCCTAGTGAGGATTCTCTTATCAATCCCTAAGCCTAAGAAGATCTTCCAAAACCAATTAGGGATAATTGGAACAACCGTAACTCAAAACTAAAAAGACTTTAGGGGCGTCAAAAGCCAGTGATTCTATGTCTATGCCTAGAAGACCTTAATGAAGCAGATAAGTCTAGCCTGGATGTTGAAAGCTAGTAAAGCCAATTTACCCTACGTGGTAACAGACTATTGAATCTGATCCCCGCTAGAAGAAATTAAATCTAATAGAACAGAAAGAGATCAAGTGGGCAAGGCAGTAACAGAAAGAGAAAGCTAGAACTCCAGGTCGAAATCACTGCCTTTCGATCAATCCTTCTATCCATGAAAGCCTACCATCGACAGAGCTAATGGTACTGGACTGATAGCGCACTGATTGAACCGAGCTGGACTGAGACCGTTGGGAGGGCAAGCGGAGAACAGGCTTGGCACAGGAGACTTTCTATATCAATCCACAGCTATATCGGTAGCCTGCTTGTTGGTCAAGGATAGGATTGGCATAATACAGATAAGAATATACCTGACATGCCTAGCTATCTCCCGTGAGCCAGCTTAGATGCCAAAGGCTTTTCCTATCTGACTGATTAGCATCCAGTTCGGCTACTGCTGATCGTAGTAGGCTTACTGAACTAGCTACTTCTTTCTTGTACAGCTATCTGATGCTATGCTTATCACAGACTGATTGTTTCTCTATTCAGAGACTAGCGGAATCCTTCTGTTACCGGATTTCGGGACCAGACAGCTTTCTTACCGGCTCGGCAGATATCAATGCTCCTGATGTCTGGGCTGCCTTGAATGCCCGGAAGAGAGTGATAGCCTGAAGTCTGCTAACTGCCTTGTCCGGAATGGAATGCCAATAGCCTCTGACTCTGAATCTTCCGCCTAACCCTAATGCCCTTACTCCAAGAGCTAGTAGCCCTTTATGAAATAGCAGCGGAATTGCCGATTCTTCTAGAAGTAGTGCGCTATGATAGAATACCTGAGTAGCCTTTGGTCTTGTCTGAGGCAAACCAATCTGTTCCGTCTATCTGATCGGTCAAGCCAAGCTAGAGACTAGCTATGCTTTGTTTTCTTCCTTGCTTACCGGGAATTGCTAGATGTTTGTGCCGCCTTACTTCCGGATCATAGCATTTGGTTTGATCAAAGGTTTTTCTCAGAGGATCTCCTCTTGCTACCATAGCTAAATACTAAATAGAGTAAGTTGATTGAGTCTTGGAGTTCGTGGTTCATGGCTATGGAGCACTCATGTAGGAAGAAGGCTAGTCCTAAGCGCCAACGGGTCTATCTAGTTTAAGTAATTTCCCTAGTTTTATATCGGGGCTGAGACTTTCTTTTCTTAGAGGAAGAGATCTGCCCGAGGGAATTGACTTTCTTTCAGAAAGTCTAGGAAGTGAAGATCTGAGATTCCACTATACTTATTTTATTTACCGTATTTGACTATCTAAAGCTGTTCCCTTTCTTGTCGAAGGGGCTACGCGTCTTACTAGTTCCGACTTCCGGGCCTAGGGATAGCGATCCGAGGCTAGACAGATTGTAAGTTAGTGTTCACTAAATCGCCATAAAGGAAGAGCGAGAACGGAGCTCCTAACTCAGGAACTGCTTCTTCAACAGATAGCGGAGGTCTATTCTATTTAAACAGGGTCACAACCCAGGTCCGAAATCACTGATTGGCCACTACTATCTTAAAGAACTTAAAGAAATGTCACGAAAGCCGAGAGCCATCACGCCCGAACCAGCAACCCCTTCTTATGCTGCTTGCAACTCCGAGGTTTCTGATTGACTTAACTTTTTCCAGGCCCTTTTCATTTTTTAATTAAAGTAAGCTCAAGCCTCAACCATTGCAATCAAGCATTTCTTTATCAATTCCACATCGGTAAGGGGAAAAGAAAAGGGTTCCTCTCTACACCGGTTCTCTTTCAAGCGTCGTAGGTCGAGTCTATGCAATGGAGGAGCTGCTTTAGACAACTTCCCTTTCCTCCGGATTCGGCATGGAGCCGTCAAGACTAGAATAGCCAGCCTTCTTGCTTCTTCGGTCCAGTTACCCTCCGGGAGAATTCGGATCATACCCCTTAAATCCATGGGGATAGATGTAGACGCGGTGATAAATGAGTCAGGGAATTCGCTATCTGAACCTTCTGTTCAGTTTGTCACGCTTTCATCCGTGGTGGGGGAAGAAGCAATTCCAACATATTCCGTTGCCACTTCCCAAACCTTTCGGAGAGTTGAAGTGAAGATGGCTGAAAGTCTTGTTGTCTTTCTTTCGGTATCCTTAGGTTAAGAATAAGAATCCTATTTCCTTTCAAGGAAGTTATCAACCCTATACTATATCTGTGTCCTGGCACTTCATAGAAGAAGGAGCTTCCTTAAATACTTAACTACGCTGGATTGACTCTGTAAGCTGGAGCCACACCACCAAAGCAGGAGTGCTTGACTGGACGAAGTCTGCTAGAAGCTCATCCCTCGGGCACGGGGTTAAAGACTCGCTTTGCACCTTTTAGGCTTTTTAGCCATTCCAATTGCAGCTGAGTCGCTTAGCCTTGCTAATGACATAAGTAAAAAGACCAGCCATACCACTAATTCTGTCTAAGATAATTGGCCTAAGCCTTCCAGAGAGAATTCCTGTTCCCTTCACCGCTCCGTGGGCTTCTGGGTAAACTGATGGTGGGTATCAATAGATCTCTTTTCCACCTAGGTTAAAGGGCTATGCCGCTATATATGCTACACCGAAGTATGCTCCTAGGTAAGCTACTGCCTTTGGATCTGCCTCTCGAGTCTCGAGCACGAGGGTCGTATTCATAAGGCTATCGATCATGAAGGTTTGCCTATGCCTATGGCTCTGTATCTACCTCTGTCTGCTGGTGCTTATTTTGATAAGCTGCAGGATCTACGACTGGATCAATGGCTTAAACTACTGTTTCTTCAACGCTTCTCCTGCGACTGCCTTAGCAGCAGGGTCAATTCGGTTAGCTCACACTGGATCTCTATTCCGATCTTTAGCTACCATCCCTGACGTTGATTTGCCGCATCTAGTAGGGGTCACTTTGGCTTTGGTTCTGAAAGGTATGCTGCTGGCTTGGTGGATATCGCCCTATCTAGTAAGGGGCTTTAAACTTATAAATCGGCTGGATCAGCTGGAACTACACAAGGAGGCTGGAGGCCGGAACTGAAATTCCTACTTAGCAAGGTGCTGGATCAACCGGCGAGACTTCCTATGCCGAGAGCACCAATAGATAGCTATGAGAACAGGTCTAGTTAATGCCCACCGACAGTGAGCCAGGATTAGGAATATACAATAGGAAGGGGGGGTTCATTTGCTCTTATCCTGTATTTGAAGGTCGATAAGGAGTTGGTAAGCGCATTGACTGGAGTTCTCCTCCACCGGTCTTGATGTTGGAACCAATCCACGGAATAAAAGGAAGCAGGATTCATTGTTGGTCCATTCTTCCCGGTGCCTCAATAGGCGGGAGCAGGAACATCACTACCTACAGACCCACCTTTGATGGGCTTCTGGAGGAGGAGCTAGAGAAAGGGTTCCTCGCTCAGCAGTTTCGAGGTCGTCCAAGACCTGACTTGAAAGAATTATTACTATGGGCAGGTCAAGCGGTTGGTTGGTGTCTGCATCCGGAAGGAAGGAAGAAAATTTATTTACCAACAGCAGTGGTGAAGGGTGCAGGAGCGAGCTTTACGAGCAGACCGAGGGTACGAAGTATCTCGACCGAACAAGCAACGGACTGAGTGAGCTAGCGCGAAAGCCGTTGTGCGTTAGACGCGCATCCGTTTTCTTGCTTGTTTCCTATGGCTCACTTCACTTGAGCTATAGATAGAGATTGAAATGAATTTAGTCTCGGGGACTGCAACTGCAGGCTTACATTCTGATTCTGAAACTGAAATTCAATGACTCAAACTAGATCTCTTAGAGCGAGATCAAATCAAAGTCAGGTCACTATTTTTCGACTGAAAGGAGAGGTATAAAATCACTCGAGCGAAGCGAAAGGAAATCTTTCTTTGTTGTTCGGCCTCATTTCCGAGGAAGGATGCTGCGATAGAGGAGAAATCGACTTGAATTACCCCTTCCGCCCTTGGGGAAAGAAAGACTTTATGACCGCACTCGTTCTAGCAGATCTGTCTTTGTCCCAGCACTCTCAGGCCACTTTCCCAAGACAATAGTCTACGGAGCTACGTATTTTGTAACAAGGTATGCAATAGCAGCTTCTTCTGTAAGAGCAAAAAAAGCACTGACCTCAATTCTGTCTCAATCTCCTACCGGGTCTACGCCCTCTTTGTTTTAGCCATGGGCGATTGTGAAAAAGAGAGTACCGTCCCCCCCTTCTACCTATCCCGTCCCGACTTCGCTACATTTCTTTGTCGACAAACGACAGGGGATTAGATCCGTGTTATCCGTTTAGCTTAATCTGTTCTCGTCTTTCTATCTTACCTACTAGTGTCTCTCTTGTCTCTGGGCATTCTCCTCTCTGTTCTATCTTATCCGCGGATAGTGAGACTGCCCCCTGGTTTTCTTGCTTGTCTTTTGCCAGGCATTATGTATTCCCTGTGGAATCTTTGATCTGATTTTGCCGATGCGATGCTCAAAGGGTGATGTTCAACTGGCGCGTGTTAGAATCTATAATATGTAATTGGATCAAAAGAGGGAATGAAAGACTACGGGAAGGCTTCTTTGCCGGCGTGCTTTCCTATCCGCCCGCTTGGGAATTAAATAAGGAGGACTAGCTGTGAGCTTTGATGAAAGCCGGTAAGGATCAAAATGCCCCCGCTATTTTGTTCCCTTCCTCTGTGCCCTATTTTCCGGTACCGGTAGCGAAGAGTACTATAGCTATTGGAGTCTCTTATCGGATCCGTTAGCGGGTAGTAAACTTGGCAGGGAGAATAATACGTTTGGCAGGTCAGGTGCCCGCCTATGCTTATAGTTTAGTTCATTTTTGATAGTTGATTCGATATCAATCAGATTCGGGAGAAACAGTGCTATCCAGGCGGGTCACCCTACCCTATATAATAAAAAGGTGAATCTCAACTTCGTGACTAACTCGGCCAGTGGCAAATGCAAATCATCCCTTCGTGTCTTCTTACTCGGTCTGGTTACCAATCGGTAATTGGATCTGCAGAGGCTGTATCTATCCTTTCTGGGTTCAATTCCTTGAGTCCTACCCGCATTGGATTAATTCCTTCGATGCTTGTGAGATGTTGACCAATTGCTTTCTATCCGCACCTCACTTTCTATGCCAATCGGTCGGAATTTTATGCTTTTCGCCACACTCGGGTCGACCTGACTTATCGGTCGGTGCTATCGGCCCATTGTTCCTCCCTCAGCTTCTCGTAGACACCTGAGCTCTGGCACAACTGGGGGTAGCCCTCACATCTATCGCCCAAGTTCAGCGGACTGAATCGCACCCTTCCTTCGTCGTATAGAAGAAAGAAGACGATCTAACCCATAGAATCAAGGGTAAGCCTGAATTGGCTATTCTTGTGCCCACCCGACACCACAAGCGTAAGCTTAATCCTAATGAATCCTCAGAAAACAAAACCACATGAACAAGCACGTATGGGAAACGGCCCCAAGTAACAATTCCTTACTGGCCAGCCAGCCAAGATCGGCTGTTCGCGGTCCGGAATAAAAGCAAAGAAGGTGGGCGCGTAAACAATTGATTGGCGCTTACTAGAGCCTTTCCGTGCTTGTTGGATGGGTTGGATTATAGGCTGGCCTGGCTAGCTATCCGTGCTCACAGACAGGGATTGGCTTTTCACCAGTCAGTGGTAGGTTTCGGGTATCGATCGGGTACTGGTAGCCTTTGCAGGTCGTTCGAGCAACGATATTGTTGTCCTTTCATTGGCGAGGCCTAACTCCGCCTTCTGTACTAACTCGTCTAGTATCACTCACCTAGTTCGCCTATTTATTGATTAAACCCTACTCGTCGTATTCCAACCGGGCTCAGTCCAAAAATGTCTCGTATTTCTTTTATTTCCCAGCGAAGACGGACTTGGCAGCCACACCAGTTACTTTCAGGCTTTTGGCGCTTGCCCTTCTAGTAGGCCTTTGACTGAGACCCACGACTTCTTTCTTATTCTGAGCCGAACACTTGCCCTTCGTATCCACTTGGTCGTATACGGGGACCTTCTAAATCCAAGGGTAATTATAGGCCGTGCTAGAGCCAAGGAACTCAACGAAAACAAGCCAGT